ATGTTTCTAAGAGCGGATCCAATACCAAGACGACTTCTTTCTCAGGGCAAGTACTTCATTTCGCATATCGGTTATATCAGATGAGGATTGGAAGGCAGTCTCACTCAAATCTCTGTAACAGGGAAAAATTAAAAGGTTGTAGAAAACTAAAGTAAACCACTTTATCTCCCCTACTGAAGGAACTCTGGTTTGCTGCTCATCTTGCTTGAGATCGGTTCTTACGTCGATCAGGTTACCGGCTTTAATAAAGCCACAATGGGCCCACGGCTTCTCGAAGCCAATCTCGCACTTGACACGCAAGGCAATAAACACCTGGCTTTCTTCAAAGGACAGTAATCAAGGATCTTAGCCTACCGGGGACCGGCTTTCAAAAAGCACCTTTGGGCGGAGGTTTATCGATCAACTATCTTACTTGAATGAAGAGTGAACCAGATGATTTGATTTGAGATCTTGTACCTTAGTACACTGAACACAAACCCAATCTCAATGAAGAAAGAAAAGTAAAAAAGCAATCAATCAACTGGGAGGGTGCGATAGCAGCGATACGTACTACGGTAGCGAGACTGAATCTACCCTACGATCCCATCTCTCTTCTCTTATGAGATTGCATCCGCCTCGATTATTCAATTTCGAGTTAGAGGGACACTCCTAAAAGCAACCTCTCTCTTATATACGATACCACTAAACGCGCCCCTGAGAGCGAAGTTGGAAGAATCTCTGTTGCCGTATCCGATGATGCTAGCGCAGTCAGAAGAATGAATGGGTCAAGTGGGTCGTTTAAGTTTCCGAAGTAAGTTCGCCTAGTTTTAGCTCTCTACCTCTTCTTTTTGACCTAACTTCAAAATCTTTTATGCCCGGCCATACCAACATGGGAAACCTAGCTTCCCTCCCTTTGAAGTGCATTTATCAGATCAGCTCCCCGAGTCACTAGAAAGAGGGTGAAAGGCCCACACTACTTATTTTCTTCATTCATGGCCTATTTTTTTTTATTGATTTCCCTTTCGTATTCATTCGACCTGAGGCAAAAGAGAAGTCATACAAAGAAAGGTTCTTTCATTCAATGCATAACGGGCGGGCCTCCTATGGATTCCTCCAACTCAATGAATGAAGGGAGGAGTATGAGGAAGCCGGCTTTCTATATGAAGATTCAAACAAAAAGGAGTAAAACCATATCTTACTGAATAATCTGACTGAATGAGGAAGAGCTCTTTATGTGGTCTCACTTTACCACCATCTGAAATGCGTGAAACTTCGATTGGTGGAAGCCAGTCCATGAAGATTCTCCCTTTTCTTACGTGCAATTCCCCTCTTTCGGTAAGCATCCAGTATCTCAGCAAATGAACATTTCTCTAAGCTTATCCTGTAGCTTATACGTCGTTTGAAAGCTGCTTCAAGGATCCAACGAATAGCTAAGGTTTGTTGACGATCCCTGGCTACAATCCCAGGGACATCATAAATAGTACCTGCTACTCCTACTTTTTCCACTTCGCATATGGGCTTTATATTCTCTACGGCGTCAACCATAAGTTTGATTACATCGCGTTCAGTTCGAGCTGGGCGATGAAAAGTTTGATAAACAATAGCACGAACTCTCGTTCTTTTACCTTCTTTCATGCGAAAGTTGACCAACTTCTTGATCAATTGTTTTTGCTCACCATCCAAGCCCCCCATATAGCTGAAAATTTCCGAGCAATTGGAAGCCGCTTTCGATGACGAGGCCGATAAATTTATATTACGCGATCGTTACTGTCCATCTTTATCAGCCAACTCCCCTGTTTCCATCTTTCCTTTCGGAGTTTACCACTCCTCATAGCTTATTGAACTTTTTTTAGGGTCTCGCTCCCTGAGTTCAAGAGTAGACACTCTCGCGTCATACGGCTCCGTCCCGGAACAGTTAAAACCCCCCCCCCTCCTTTGACCAACGGGTCCTCAAACCAACCTGTCCCCCCTTTCTTCAGAAGTTCTGGCGCGGGTGCCTTTGAATTAAGACTTCCCTCCGCTCATTAGATCTGAACCGCTGGTGAATTTGCCGGATAGAAAGATCTTTGCGAAAGCGAATCAATTGCTTGGGTGATCGCCCTTTAGCCTCTTGTTTGGCGAAAAAGACTCCCATGAGTTGTTATAATAGGTCAAACTATCTCCTGGTAAAAGGGTACTGGAGTCATAGCGGCGGCCATAACCCTTTCTTCATTGGTTCATGTTGTGCTTCCCGACAAACTCCTTTTTCCTCTATGCACAGAAAGAAGAGTTTGTAAATCCGGCTCAAAGTCAACAGGATCTTTCTCAGTTACTTCACTCGGAAGAAATGGAAATAATTGTTACTGCTTCTACACTTGTCAGAATGAGTCAATCCGCAAGAGCCGCAGAAAAAGAATCGGGACAGACAGACAAGCAGGTCAACGAAAATCAAACTGGAGTTTTAGGATGAACGGGAAAGGGGAAACTCAAAGCCCCCAGCTCCTGAACAAGCTTATGACGGAGGAGTGGTAGAAATGGTGTCAAGGGAACGGGTAACAGTTCCCGTTCTAGAGAATCAGGAAGAGTTGAAAAAGACGATGATCCATCAATGGGAAGCAACTAAAACGCGCATCAGGCGAGTAAGGTATAGGAAGAACATACTAATGGAATACAAAGAAGCCTGGAATAAGGGAGAACAAAACACTCCTCATGGAGTAATGATCTCCGTGAATCGGGGATAATTTTAGTATATTCTCGTCTTTGAAGCGGATCTAAAAAGAACCACATTTCAAAATGCTGCCGAATCCGCTGAAGAGGCTTCTTATGCTGCTTTTCTACGTGACATATCATATAACATTTGCCGGGAGCGGGAGGGGCCTCATACCAGTGTGACAGAGCCAGCCCTTCCTCACAAAACGAAAAGGAAACGGTTCCTTGTGGATCATCTTTTGGTACGTCTGGAAAATATTCGTCAAGCAATGGAGGAGAAATCCTTAGTTTCAAATAAATTCCTTATAAGAACGATCCATTCCATAAAGACTTTGTACATACATGCTTTGTGCTGATATCAACGCATATAAATAAAACAATTTCATTGCCTTAAGATCGAGACTGGCACGGGTGGCGGAGAGCTCAATGGGGGACGCCGGCAATGCAACCTGAAGGGGAAAACTTTAAGGCAAATCGATGTTATGGAAATTCTGCCGAAGTTCGGATTTGGATAGAACCATACCGAAATGTGAGTCTGTCCCTCTTTCAAGGCAGCCCCCAGACTAGATACCTGCGCCTTCAATTTCATAGCGGCATCCTGCTTTCAAAAGGGGCCAAGATGAGCACGTTGTCGAATCAAGAAGGAAAATCGGGCGATCATTGGAACAAGGTATACCCGAGCATCATCGCTTTGGTCGGTGGCGGGTGGGACATAGACGATAGGGGTAGTCCCGGCTGTCTCTCCAGTCTGATCCAGCTTCAAAGAAATTAGAACTGATGAGGTCACAAGGCAAAGAAAGATAGGTTCTGAAAGAAATGAAATAAGGATTGATGGGGAGCGACTCTGACTTACTGAGGCAAGCTCGTCCTGCAAAATGCTCGCTTGAGCCCTCAAAGAAGCAAGCTCGGCTAGTGACGAGGAATCCAGCAAACGGAGGCTTTCAAGCCTACGTGCGTCGGGTTGCTTATTAGTTTTCTACGCTGGGTCAAAAAAGATGAATAGAACGGAAAAGAAAAGATACCAACACTAGGTAAAATGCTTACCATGCCGAGTACTAGATCAGTATGCATGTCATCAGGACGAAAGTCGAAGTAGTTACTAATTCCTGACTCCCTCAGGACTGATGTCGAAATGCTGAAGCGTCTCGCCCGGAGGAGCACCTGGAATAGAAAGATGAGGAGAAGAAGTACCCTCTCCGGCTGCCCGAGTCGTAGTTGGTCTACCCTCCACATCCTCCGCTTGCTGCTTAGGGGTTGCTGGTGACGGTGCCGTCCTCTGAATCCTTCCTATTCGGCTTCTGGCTTCAGCCTCAGATTTGTGCTGCCTTTCGGCCTTCGCTTGCTTCAATGTTGACGTGAATACGCTTGCTGGTTGACCGATCCTTTGATATGAAGATTCCCTACTATTGAAGACCTTTACTTTTTACCTTCCTTGCCGTGACTGACTTTTCTTCGCTGACTCTAGGGCTCGCTTCGTGACACACTACGGCCGAGGCCTACGCTTGTTCTTTGGCTTGGCGCGCTACTATGCCGGAACGGTCCGTCCCGTCTTTATTTATTTAATTTATTTATGCTTTCATTGTTGAGATTGAAATAAAGTTCTTTAAAAAGGGGCTAGGTATAATGCACGCAGGCCAAGTCAAGAAAAGGACTTCCAACCTTTTCTTTCATAGTAGTCTTAATGACTAGTAGTTTGAAGCCTTAAGAAACAAACCGGTTTTTTTCGGCACTCGGTTCCTTCGTCTTAAGTAAAGTTCAGTTTACTTTTTCGATTCGGAACTCTTAGTCGAGCTGATGGCGAGATCGATTTTTTGTTCGAGGTTAAAGAGGAAAGAGAGGAACCACCGCCCTATGGTGCTTTTACGAAAGTACGATCACCGGTGGCTAATACCTTCTCGACACTATCGAACCGTCAATCCACTCTCAATAGATGCTGCCCCTTAAACAGTGTGAAAGGGTGGTAGGTAGAACTAAGGGCGTCAGGTCTTGTTTGGCCCGGTAATGGAATCAATAGCTTGCCCGAACAGGGATATAGGAAGAAGCTTTGTTTTCGCGGAGAATCTACGCTCTGTAAACAAGGGTCGACCTTAAAGGGTAATTATCGATAGACGAGTGGGCGAGACGGAAATGGGGTCGCGGCTAGAAGTTTTGGGTTCGACTCCCATAGCCCCGATGTGGCGAAAAAGACTGATTCAACGAGATAAGAAATGCCTGCATTAAGATTTAAAACTTGTCGTCTACTTTCAGGAAATGTTCGGAACAGAGAACTAACAATAATACAACGCCGCATTCTCCGAAGATTGAGGAACAAGACGAGATCTATTAAGAGAAAGATTTATCCGAGAAAAAATCTTAACAGTTACATCCAATTCAGGAAATGTTCGGAACAGAGAACTAACAATAATACAACGCCGCATTCTCCGAAGATTGAGGAACAAGACGAGATCTATTAAGAGAAAGATTTATCCGAGAAAAAATCTTAACAGTTACATCCAATTACAAACTACACGAAAGTTGCCCCTTTTTCATGGGGATTTATCCATCACAGAGATGCACAGAGGAACAGAACGAACTTCATATATCCCTTTTCCACTCAATCCAGAAACAAGATCGGACGTTATTCCGGTTCGTCTCCATTTTCGTGAAACTATTCCTCAAGCAAGGCAGCCGATAAGTCATCGAAGGGTTTGTGTGAATAATGGAATGGTAAGCATTACTCATTTTAAAGTATCCCACGGTGATTTAATATCTTTTAAAGAAGCGAGAACCCGCGGTGAAGAAATAAGGAGATCTTTCTATATCGAAATATCAGTTGAAAAAATCATAGGCAAATTCCTGGATCACCCGGTAAGAATGTGGAGAAGAACCAAAACAGAATGGTTCCGCCTACTCAAAACTAAGAGGGGATGCCGCCTACTACTAAAATCCCGGTTTTTACAACAGTTGCGTTCTTCTATGCAAGAAGAAGACTTAGAAAAAACAAAGAAGTTTGGATCCGAAAAAGTATGCTTAGGCAGTTCCTTCGCTGAGCACAACAGAATGAAGAGGAATTTGTATCATTTCAAATCTCTATTCTTATCGAAGAGAAGGAACGATAAAAACCGAAATCTTCCTACTCGAACAAGAAGTACTATAGTTTACAACTCTTCTTTATATAGTAATTCGACCTATTGCTCCGCATCCCCCCATCAGTTTACTATGAAGAGAAGAATCAAAAGGATCGAACTACCTACTCATTATTCGGAGGTGAATCATAGAACACCAAAAGCTGTGGTATCTTATGGACCTAACATAGGTCACATCCCTCACGACATAAGATTGAAAGATCCAAACCTTCCTCTTCGGAGCGGAAACGGACGTGGCCAAAACATATAAAGATCGGCGTAGTCGCTCATAGGGACATATCTATCCGGATAGAGGATAGTCTAGATCGATTCATAGATAGATCTCTCTCCATATAGATAGGTATCTCCGTGGATAGAGATAAAGATAGGGATCCATCTAGATCTTGATTCACTATTTCAATTTTTTTTTCTTGTTGATTGCCTTTTTTTTTGACGACAAGTTTTAAATGCAAGGAAACATCGTTTTTCAATTATTACTTGCTGGGTCGGAGCGTAGACGAGCGAGCAGAGCCCAGGAAACAGGGAAGCCCGTCATAGAGCAGTCGACTAGAAGTAGAAGACTGCTGGCCTGAGAGAAGGCGGCCTCTCTCGGGAAACATGGCCCAATTTCTCTTCTTTCTTTTTCTTTAGGCCGGGTAGCTCCTCATCTTAGAACATTTTTCTTTTCGTTCCTCATCCTGGTTGCCCACATTGGTGTATGCTATTATATGGCTCTTGTATTCGGGGTCCTTGACTTTTTTACGTCATTCCTTTCAGAAAAGGGGTTCTCTCTAGGGGGTCGAGCCCTCTCTTTATATTTGAGTAGGTGCTTAGGATGGGAAGGGTGGCTTCTTATGGTGGGTATTCTTTCGATTTTTGGAAAGGAAAACGTGTTCTCCGTCATGAACATGATGGATCCAGCTTCCGGCGCATCCAGCTCGGAAGCGACGAGCGTAGACCAAGGGCCGACCCGGAATGAAGCATCCTCCTCGGGCTCGTGGATTGGAAGGTGGCTTAATCCGGAAGTTTCTTCGTCGGCCCCAAACGAAGGGGGTCATGAAGCAAGCGGGGCCTTCCCCAATAGCCCCACCGGGCCCCTCTTCCACTGGCCTGGGGCCTGCTGAACAGCAGGCTTCCCTTTTAGTAAAACAAGCGGAAATAAAAGGTGAACTGCGTGATTTTCTTAGGGCTCATACAAAAATAGAGCCAAAGTTTAACTTTGTTTCCCAGGTTTCCGACGACCTGGAAATCGCTAATTCTGATTTCCATAGACTTGCAAAAATGAAGTAAGTCATGGATACCCTGAGACAATGCGACGGTATCAAAAGTGGAAGTGAGGCCGCGAAACACCTCAAGGCCACTATGAAGGAATGGGAGATATATGGGCGTCCTTAAACTAAAAGGTTTAATGGCAGATTTGATTTGGACTGAGAAGTCCCCTAACGCGGTTGAGGGGCAGCTGATCGGCAGGTAGACCGCTTATGTTATAATTAAAAATCAGAATAGGTCCAGTCCAGGGGACAAATCAATAGGAAATGCTATTCTTTAGTCTCGTCCTTCAACTAGACCGAGGGGAATCGCGACTGCTGCCTTGCCAAAATGACGAGGAGCTGGAAAGGCGGATAGATTGGGTAAGGGAGCACGAGTTGATAACGGTAAACATAGGCACTCGAGCCAACCTAAATGGCGTCGAGGAGTATTGGTCAGATAACGACTAGCCCTATCTTGCTGAGTGGGACCGAAAGAATAAGGGTGTGAGAGAGAACTACGGTTTAACCTGATCCCCCCAAAAGGGGGTACGTAGGCAGCCTGAAAAAGAAAATCAGGTTCGGTATAATCACGGGGAGCTGGACAAAAGGACCAACTAATATAACAGCTGATTAGCGACATCATTCCAAGCACTAGTACTAAGAATACCAACTAACAGCGTATCAGCGACATATACTAGAATTTAGAATTATCCAATATCTTTTATAATCTTCTTTCGGTGTAGTGGCCTGAAACTTAGTGTTATGGGGACCCAGCCCTAACAGAGAGTGTTTTTTGCGAGGAAAGATTTGAAAGACAAGATGTTTGTAGTGGTTATGGAGGGCTTGTTTTCTGGCTTAGTAGCGGCTAGTTGAGTTTTCCTTTCGTACGTAAGGGAAGCCCTTAAGCGAGCGGGCAGCAGGCTAACTACAATCTTAATCACCTTAACCAGGCCTACAACACTTCCTTTTTAGATCGTGAACTCTGGCGAGGACAATTTTCCGTGTTAATTTAAAATCTAAGGAGCACTTATGTACTTCGAATCACTCGTTCGAGAAAAGAAAAGAGGGTTTTATCACCTTCGGTGCCTCGACGTACTGATGCGAACATATGGGGTTGAACCAGGCGGTAAATGGGACAGGGCTTATTCCGGGCGTAAGATAAGGTTCTCTGAGACCTCATTTCCTAGCCGAATAAACCTCACCGAGCGGAGAAGTCATGAAGAAGTTAAGCATTAGGCCAATAAGCCTAGTCCTGCTTGTACACCTGGTCTTCCATTTTCGTCCGATCTCTTTCTTTCCAACAACTACTGTACTCTATTATACTACAATTGTTGCCTCGCTTCATGAGGTTCAACCAGAATTCACATCTGTCTTATCAGACCGCTTAAGATCCGTTAGGGCGCCACCCCCCGTCACTTGCAGTGGTTAGCTGCACGATCGGAATTGAGTCTATTCCATGCTTACAAGCGAATAAGCCCCTTCGGGGAGTCGATTAAGCCTCCCGTTATAGGCTTTGGGCTCTTGGGAGACTGACTGGAATAGCTTTATATAAAGGAGAGGCTCGAATCAATATAATCCTATTTATCCATTGACGATTCAGTCCTTGATTCTTAGCAAAAAGGAAGAATCGAGGTGAATTGTTCATCGGCCAAGTCCGAAAGAAATAGAAAGAAATGGCTTAGCCAATGATGGATTGACCAAAGATCTAAACCCTGGTCAGGCATCCTCGCCGATCTAATGAGAAAGATTCCGTCTTGGATCCCGGGGAAAACATTTCTATTGAGGAAACTGCACTTGGTCAGTAGAACATAGTCTCGGCTGGACCTACATCCCCCATGTTATGGTTGAGCAGGTCTCGCAGCTAAGGGAGAAGGGGACCTCTGTCGGAGCAAGCTAAAGAGCCCTTCCTTTAGATCGTCGCTTTCCGGTAAGGCACTCGATGAAGCCTATACATCCCTTTTTAGGTAATTTCGCTCCAAACCAAAGACGACTTGCTTTGCTGCATTTCTTGGGAATCCTCTCCGGGGCTTTCCTTTATTTAGGCGAAAAAAAGGCCATATGATCTACTTTCTGGTGCCGGTCCCTTCACAAGGATGGCCCCTTTCTTGGAACAATTGAGGCAAAGAGAGGAATTCGTTCGTACTTTTTCTATTTTATATATATTTCGCGAAGGAAACTCCACCTCTCAAAGTACTAGATTTGATAAGGATGGTTTTCTTGGAAATGGCTATGAATCCGCAACCTATCAATAAAGAAAAAAGACAGGATTGACTGATCCACTCCCATTCCTGCTGGATGCACACCAATGGGACCCCGCCTTTCCTTCCTTGGTCGAGATAGAACCAGCCCTTACTCAGTACGCTTAGCGGCCGAAAGATCTGCTCCAACGGGGGAGTCATAGAAGGCATGTCAAGGAGGGGAGGTAGTATCCGGGGCATCCCTTGTCGCGTAGAAAGACAGATAGATTCCGATCCGACCTAAGTCAGAGGGCCTTTGATCAATTAGAGAGGCCGGATCCTCCTTAAACAAATAGTTATCATTTGCAGATCGTGGTTACGAAGAAGTCGCCCTATCTCTTCAATCTCGCTCCGATTGAAAGAATCCAATTTTTATCCAAAAAAAGGTAGAACTACCGTGAGCCGAGGAGTAAAGAATTCAACTTTGCCAGCCCTTGGCCTTCCGCATCTAGACAGGCCAATGACGGATTCGAACCTTTGACTGCTAGATCCAAGGCGGGTCGTTCTAAGCCTGGTGCTTTCTTTTCTTCGAAGCTTAAAGACTGAAAGTTACCCGCTTATATATATAAGAGTTAACTTATAGAAGAACCAGAGGCGAGGGGAAATTTCCTAGTCTAACTATAATAGTGGGTGGCACCGGCCCTTATTGCTTTCATTTCGTAGCTGGAAGCGTGGGTGGCATGGCACATTCGTTACTTTTTCAGTGGTAAGCAGAAGAGTGATCCTCTAAAGGAGTTTTCCCTTACCATAATAGTCAGGGAACTAGGAATAGGAGTACGATCAGGATAAGGCCGAACCCACCTAGGTTTAGAATAGGGATCCTGTAGCTAAGGAAGCCTTGAGGAGGAAGATGTCGCCGATATTTAATTCCTTCCCCTAAGGCTGTTACTGAATGAATCTGGTAACTAATGCCGCCAGAGAGGTGAGTATCGCCGCATCGCCTACGACAACTTCTTTTGCTGAACCAGTATCTGAGACTACTTCTGTCGCTTCAACGAAGGATCTACTTCAATGAAAAGAATTATTTCACCGAGTAGTGGAACGAAATCTGTCTCTGTCGCCCGATGGGATGCTTTTTACTAATTGGATGACTGACAAGTCTGATGTATCCTTCATTGTCGGAGGAAAGATAGGAATTCATTAGCTGGTCCTCTTAGTGAGAAAGTGAGGGAATAGCCTTAAGGCAATGGAGTGAAAAAACAACCTCTTTTTTTGAAGAAGTTTTGCTTGGAATTGACGAGACATAACGTCATCCTTTAGTTTTGTGTCACGCTTTGATCAATAGAACCTCTAAGAGCAGGGTTCTACTTATACTATAGTATAGGAGAAGAAAAAAAGTCTGCTATAGCGAAACTGCCCACTGTCCCCAATCGTTATTTTGATGTCAGCCGTCTTTATATGAAATTTCACTGCCAGTAGTCAGCTTTCAAGTGACCTGTAGGGCTCCTGCCACAAGGATGGCTAAGCTTGCTCCAGGACAGGAGTGGTGGAAGATAAGGCAAGAAAGAAAAGTGCCATTTCCACCAACTCTTTACAATAGATTTTTCGCTTCATCAGAGAAGCTGGAGCAGACCGATTAGTACCACAGGAGATCCGAGATAGTACCAAAATAAGACAGATCAAAACAGGACCCACAACTCATCGTCTGGTTTTGAAGAGTTCGCTATCACTGAAGATGATGTTATCTCCGAAGAAGTTGTGTTCTTTCCGTGGATACCTCCATTTTTGAGCTCGTAGGTAGCGAGGGAGCCTAGAAAGTAGGATACCTTGCCCGGAGAACTCACTTATAGAAGAGCTTAGCTAAAAAGGGCTTACTTGATTTCCTGCTTGACTGGCGGATATGGGAGAAGAGAACTACTCGACTGGCCCCATAGAATGAATTAAGGTTAGTTTCACGAACGACGTATAAGGTGGCATGACCTTTGTTTATGTATCAAGATATTCTTCTGTCATTTGCTAGGGAATACTTCTGGAAACGTTTGATTTAGCAGCTTCCTGGCTTTCAGAACTAGTCGTTAATCTCTTTCCTGCCTTGCTAGCTTAACTTTCGGACTAGTCGTATTAATACCTGCCTTCTTGCCTTCCCGCTGCTTTTGGACTTGTAGCTAAGTCGTATAAATCCCCTTATCCTAGCAGCCTTGCCTTAACCGACTGTGCAGGTTGGTTGTCATACCAATCCCTTCCTGTCTTTCCTGTTTCTGACTTCCGAGTTGGTGAGTCACTCGCCAGTGTTGTCGCTTTATCCGTGGTGGTCTTTCTCTATTGGTCTTGCCTTATTGCTGCTTGCTGACTTATTGCATTTTGATGTGATAAGGAAAGACGTTCTGCTCGGGCCTCTCTTTGGAGAGTCCCTTCGCTCCACTAGCCTTGATTGGCGGATGGACGAGGTGCGTCTGGTGGTATCGTAGATAAGAAGAAGGCTGCATTTAGTTAGGTATGAAAGATGATCTTAACTAGAAATATCATAAGATCTTAAAAAATGGATAGTTCGATAAATGGATCACTCCTAAAAGCAACCTTTCTCTTATATACGATGCCGCTCGCCACGCCACAAAGAAAGTCCCCTTTTATTCTAGAAAGATTGTTTGCACGAGCTTCTGTAAGCCTATCCTGCAAACAGCCTATTGGACAAGGCAAGGAAGAAGGAGAGAGGGAATTTTCCAATTCAAAGCCAAAGTCTGATAAAGCCGACAAGCGAGAGTCCGATGCCGGTGAGTCAGGTAGGGCAGAGGAAATGAATTCAACAATTCTATGAGCAGATCCTCCACTAGCATATCAACTATCTTTCTAAATGAAGTTTTTAATTTATTTTATATACGCAATAAATTTTATCCTGGTCTAGTTCCCCACAAGGCATGCAAGCAAGGAAGCTAGCCTATGTGGAATAAAGTACGGCTCGAAAGCTGCAAGCGATTCGCGTAAGGCCTTCGCTCGAATGTCGTTTCCAGGGCTCTTCTCTTTCCTTAAATGCGGTTAATCCACTAGTCAAGATATCCACGCAAGGAAAGGGGGCTGCTCGGGAGGTTTGGATTCATAGATGGAAAGATGAGATGAATTTTTCGACTAATGCCCTTAGCCCTTAAAGGGAAATTCACTCAGACTTGACTTCAGAAGGGGATCTATAAGCCATAGGACTAAAAAACTGGGGAGGTTCTTGCTTTTTAATCTGTGGATAGCAAAAAAAGACGAAGGAGCATTAGCGGTCTTACCCTTATAGAGTCAGATGAATGTGCAGCTGAGTTGAGAACAGGGAATTCTCTAAGACCTTATTCAATAGCATTGGCTACCATGCCCGTCGAGCTCGCCCGATCAGACCGAGAGTGCTTTCGAGAACAAGAACACATGCACCGGGAATTCATCTGCAGAGCTTATTATGCGCATTTACTTTGGCATTTGTCCTGAGAACAGCCGCCTTCTCCGCCTCTATCTATTGCCCCTCATTTGCACGAGATGACGGGATTACTTGCTCTCGCTTACTCGTAAGGCATGAGTCCACTTGTTTGAAGTGAATTTCCCGTGTCGATAAGGGGCTATTCCTCGCTAAGAATAAGAAAAGAAGGAAGGTGCGCTCCCCTAGGAAGCCATTTGAGAAAGTCCCTCCTCTCTGCGTGAATCCCATTCGATGCATCTAGGGGCTTTAAGAAGTTCCATTGTAGATGTGCCATTTTCTTCGGGATTTTGGGCTTAACTTTAATGTTGATAACATCTTAAGTCGATTCTCTACATTAGGCCATCTGAACCATTCAATAAGAAAAGAGGCATACCTAGTAGTGCCATCAATCTGTGCCAAGTCTTTTTGAAATGATTTAGGATAGGAGTGAAATAACCTGGCAAAAGACGACAGAGGCATAAAGGAAGGTTAATGCAGAATAAGCTCGAGCTACACTTGCTCTTCTTTCTCTTGGAAGAATAATTTATGTTGTTGAATCCGTTTCAAGTGGTGGGATCATATTCATATAGAATAGTTGAATCCCGTCTCCTTAATTAAAGGCCCTCAAAGTAGAACGAGCATAATCGAAGACAGATGGTAGCGTATTCTAAGTAGTTGACCTCACGTGCTATCCGAAAGTCTTCTTAGTCTTCGTCTGCTCTCAATGAGTCAATGCCCGGACCTGGCTTGTGTAGCCTATGCGAAATAAGCCTACACCTGGCTCAAAGTAAATTAATTATCTTTTGTTGAACGAACCCGGTATTCATAAGGAAGTGGCAAACTGGTGCTGGCTTGGTGATTGGTCTTTCTAAAATTTCCATCCGTAGAAAGAATGGAGTTTTTTGGATTTTCTGAGTTCTTCCACCTGTCGATTCCTCCCTTGGTTACTGTCCAGCCCCTATATTAATTAGGTTTGACTTTTCTTGATTATGTTATTGGAGCTTATTGAGCGGTGTGTGAGTGTTTTGCGGAAAATTTGCCCCAAATATTACATTTAAGCAAACCGCTACACTCGGTTGGATCACCTCTTTTCTTTCGATCTTTCTTCGGCTACCGATAGGTTTCCGTTGACATTTCAAGAGATGGTGGTGAGGTGTCTGTTCGGGGACGATGTATTCTCAGCTTGGGTTATATCGGGTCTGGACATTAACATGTTCTAGGCTCCTTTTCACTCAAAGGGTGGAACCAAGTCAGTGACCTTTAACACAGGTCAACCGCTTGGTCTTGTCTTGGCCTTTGTTCGCTCTAGAAAAAAAGGGGGTTAGTGACTCCTCTTACTTAAAAATCCACGGTATCAGAACGACCGTCAAGCTTTTCGCAGGGAAGAGTAAAAGATTCCCTTTTTATTAGGGTCAGAAGTTCGGTTCAAATGCTTTTTTTACTTAGGGCTGAGGTCTAGTGCGAAAGAAACTGGCAAACAACCGCCTCGGGGTTACCACACTTCCATCAGCTCGCTCGCCATTATGGAGTTCGTAGGCCTAAGTACGGAATGTGGAATTGTCACTCGGGGGGATGGCGGAAGCTCTAAAGCGCTACAGACAGCTCCTTTATTTATAGGGCATTAGGTCGGATTGCTGCATACTTCTAACGTTCTTCCCAGACTGCTTGTACGGAGTCTTTCTCGACCCTATTGGGCATCCGACAAATATGTTAATTAAGAATGGCCCAAAGCTTGAATTGAATTTCCCGGGACAAAGAAAGACCTTTATTCCAGGGTTGTTCTAAGGTAGGGGACAAAGCTTAACTCTAGAATGCTCTGCAAAGAGCAATATACGCACATTTAACGCAACGCGCTTAAAGCAGCGAGGGTCAATTGCTCCTCAAATCATTATTCGTTAAGAGCCGAGGATTCCTGGTGCAACAAAGGGAGATCTTTTGTCAAGGATCGCTGCAGGCTATGATACCGATCAAAGACGGGTAAGTCCATCATAAGCAACTATAGATGAATCCTTTTATTAATATGTTCGGTAGCCGTTATCAAAAGATTGGATTGCCACATGCGGTACAGCTTAGTCGGGGTCTGCTTGGAGTTCCGGTTGAGAGGCCGATCAGGGGGGTGTTAGCGGCTGTTTCTACACTTACAGTTGAATAGCAGTTCAGTGGAAGCCTTATTCTCATCCGATAGCGAGAAAGAAAAAGAGTTCAACCTTCCGGTTGGACTGCCATTTATTGGAATGAGAAGGGGCGAGAACGTGAACAACAGGAGTCACACGGAATTCTATTCATTGGGATTGCCTTTCCTTGGGAAGATTCCTCAAAGAAAAAGGAAAGGACTTCGAGTGAAGTGACCCAGAAGATGAAGCCGAGTTGAG